TAAGTGTTGAAAGAATTGAACTTCCGACCATTGTGGTGTAAACACAACACTCTACCACTGAGTTAAACACCTAATTTCTTTGCACAGGCCCCATCAGGGGGCCCAGCGTATGACTAGTCTGTAAGCTCATTAGCTTGAGACTCTACCCAATGTATATACTTATCTAAAGAAACTGCTTCTACAACTATAGGCATAAAAGAATGATTTGCCCCACATATTTCTGAACATTGACCATAAAATATTCCCGGCCTTTTTACAAAAAAACTTGTTTGATTTAAACGTCCTGGTACCGCATCTATTTTAACACCTAAAGATGGCACTGCAAATGAATGTATTACGTCTGCGCCAGTCACTAACACTCTTACTTGTGTTTGTATTGGCACAACTAGTCTATTATCCACCTCTAATAATCTTAAATCCCCACTCTCTAGATCTGATGTAGGAATCATATATGAGTCAAACTCTAAAGTGTCTGTTGGATAGTCTGAGTATTCGTAAGATCAGTACCATTGATGCCCTATCGCTTTAATAGTTAAGGCTGGGTCTACTACTTCGTCCATTAAATATAATAATTTTAAAGAAGGGAACGCTATGAATATTAAGATTGCTGCGGGGATAAGAGTTCAAATAATTTCTATTAAAGTACCATCTGTTAAATACCTATCATAATGTTTACCAGTCAAAGCACGCATAATCAATCACAATACTGTCGTGATGATTATCATTAATATAAACATTATTTGATCATGAAAATATATAACTTCTTCCATAACAGGGCTGGCCGCATCTTGAAAGCTTATTTGTCACGGTTCAGGTACATCTTTAAACCCCAAGGATAAACCCCATAGTGCATTCATTGACATTTTTATCTTACAGCATGTACATACACTATCGGCCGCCATTGTGTGCATATCACGTGGTATGTGTAAACCGCCAGACTTGTACGAAATTTAAGCCAACGGCTTATTGTGCAGAGAGATAGCATGAGTCCATATTTAGCTCGTTGACTCTTTTCAACTAACCATAAAGATATAGGTACACTATATTTATTATTTGGTGCCTTTGCCGGTATGATTGGTACCGCGTTTAGTATGTTGATAAGATTAGAATTATCAGCACCTGGAACAATGCTAGGAGATGATCAACTATATAATGTAATAGTTACTGCACATGCATTTGTAATGATTTTCTTCTTAGTTATGCCCGTTATGATAGGAGGGTTTGGTAATTGATTACTACCTTTATATATAGGGGCTCCAGATATGGCTTTCCCTCGATTAAATAACATAAGTTTCTGATTATTACCACCCGCTTTAATTTTACTATTAGGTTCAGCTTTTGTAGAACAAGGAGCAGGTACAGGATGAACAGTATATCCACCATTAGCTGGAATACAATCACACTCAGGTGGATCAGTAGATATGGCGATATTTAGTCTTCATTTAGCAGGGGCCTCATCAATACTTGGAGCAATAAATTTTATTACAACTATATTTAATATGCGAGCTCCAGGATTAACAATGGATCGACTTCCATTATTTGTTTGATCAATCTTAATTACTGTCTTTTTACTATTATTATCTTTACCAGTTTTAGCAGGTGCTATAACTATGTTATTGACTGACCGAAATTTTAATACAACCTTCTTTGACCCAGCTGGAGGTGGTGATCCTATATTATATCAACACTTATTCTGATTCTTTGGTCATCCAGAGGTTTATATTTTAATTATACCAGGGTTTGGTATGGTATCTCAAATAGTTCCTACCTTTTCGGCTAAAAAACAAATATTTGGTTACTTAGGAATGGTGTATGCTATGTTATCAATTGCAATTTTAGGTTTTATAGTTTGAGCTCATCACATGTTTACAGTGGGAATGGATGTTGACACAAGAGCTTACTTCACTGCTGCAACAATGATAATAGCAGTTCCAACAGGAATTAAAATATTTAGCTGATTAGCAACTATTTATGGTGGTTCTTTAAGATTAGATACACCAATGCTTTGAGCGGTAGGATTTATATTTTTATTTACTTTAGGTGGTCTAACAGGAATAATATTAGCTAATAGTTCTTTAGATGTGGTTTTACACGATACTTATTATGTAGTAGCTCACTTCCACTATGTTCTATCAATGGGAGCAATCTTTGCGATATTTGGGGGATTTTATTACTGATTCGGTAAAATAAGTGGATATTGTTATAATGAAGTGTATGGAAAAATACATTTTTGATTAATGTTTATCGGAGTAAATTTAACTTTCTTCCCGCAACACTTCTTAGGTTTAGCTGGTCTACCTAGACGATATTCAGATTTTGCTGATAGCTTCGCAGGATGAAACCTTATTAGCTCTTTAGGTTCAACTATCTCAATAATTGGTGTAATATGATTCATATATATCGTTTATGACGCTTATGCTAAAGAAATAAAATTTGTAGGTTGAATAGAAGATAATGGTTATTACCCATCTTTAGAATGAGCACAAACATCTCCACCAGCTCATCACACATATAATGAGTTACCTTTTGTTTGCATCGGGCGAAATTAAGCCCGAATTAGGAGGAAAGATGGCAGAGTGGTTAATGCGGTTGTCTTGAAAACAACAGCCCTCTTGTGGGTTCATGGGTTCAAATCCCATTCTTTCCTTTAAGGTGGAATAAATGTATGTTAAATTAAGATGGGGTTATAGTTTAAAGAAGAACGCTTGCTTGTCGAGTAATTAGTCCGGGTTCAAGTCCCGGTAACCTCGTGTGTGTAAATAAACTTATTATTGCGTTATAGCATAACTGGTATTGCAGTTGTTTGCAAAACTTCTTGTATAGGTTCAAATCCTATTAACGCATTTTGGTGTGTAACTCAATTGGCAGAGTAGTAGGCTTTTAACTTAAAGGTTGATGGTTCAAATCCATCCATACCAATGTAGAAAGAAAAAGGAGATGCTCGCGACAATAATTAAAATATTAGCAATAATAGTCCCACTACTAATCTCAATCGCTTATTTAACCTTAGCAGAACGGAAAGTTTTAGGGTATATGCAGTGTAGAAAAGGACCCAATGTTGTTGGGGTATATGGTTTATTGCAACCTATAGCNGATGGTGTTAAATTATTTACAAAAGAAATGATTATTCCTAACCATGCTAACATTTTCATATATATAATGGCTCCAATTTTATCATTAGTTTTAGCCTTTATAGCTTGAGCTGTTATACCTTTCACACAAAATGTAGTATTAAGTGACTTAAATATAGGAATATTATACTTATTTGCGGTTTCGTCAATAAGTGTTTATTCAATATTAATGTCAGGATGGGCAAGTAACTCTAAGTATGCTTTTTTAGGTGCAATTAGGGCAGCGGCACAAATGGTGAGTTATGAGGTATCAATAGGGTTAATAATAATTTCTGTTGTATTGTGCGCAGGCTCATTAAACATTACAGACATCGTAACGGCCCAAAGTAAAATATGGTTCATATTTCCTCTTTTCCCCGCTGCTATTATGTTTATAGTTTCAGCTTTAGCTGAAACAAATAGGGCTCCATTTGATCTAACAGAAGGGGAATCAGAACTAGTTTCAGGCTATAATGTAGAATACTCTTCTATGTCTTTTGCCTTATTTTTTTTAGCTGAATACGGTCATATAATTTTAATGAGTGCTTTTACTACTATTTTATTTTTAGGTGGATGAAAAGCCCCAATGATGGAGTCAATTTTTAAAGGAAGTGTAGTATGATTTGCGATTAAAACGGCCCTAATAATATTTTTATTCATCTGAATTAGGGCATCTTTCCCTAGAATTCGGTATGATCAATTAATGGCCCTACTTTGAAAATCATATTTGCCCCTCAGTTTAGGCCTTGTTGTATTAGTGTCTAGCATTCTTATTGGGTTTAATGGTTTACCTCCCTTTGGTGGGATGTAAATAAACAAATAATTGCGGCGTACTAGAAAGTACGCTGATATCATGCCTTTATAGCTCAATTGGTAGAGCATTTACCTTGTAAGTAAAATCGTGTGGGTTCAATTCCTACTAAAGGCTAATAACAATTATTGCTAAGTTATTTACAGGGTGTATTTATGTAATATATTGCTTGTGCAAAGAAATTAGGTGTTTAACTCAGTGGTAGAGTGTTGTGTTTACACCACAATGGTCGGAAGTTCAATTCTTTCAACACCTATAAATGCCACAATTAGACACAGTAACCTTTTTAACGCAGTATACTTGAACATTAATAGCTTTATTCATCTTAGTTTCTTTATTGGTAACAAAGATATTACCTCACATTGAAAAAATTTTGAAGATAAGGTCAACACCCCTTAGTTCTAAAGCTTTAAGGAAAACGACAGACCCACAACTTATCAAAAAATTGTTACAACTATAAAATGACAGCAGCATATTTTGATCAGTTTAATATTGTTAGTTTAATAACAATACGGGCCCCATTTTTAGGGGACTTCGCAGTAAGCTTTACTAATTCATCATTAATGATGTTATCTGTAATTACTGTGTTTTGATTATTGTTTAAGGGGGAAAAAATTATACCAACTAGATGACAATTAGTTATGGAGTTAGTACATTCAGCTATCCGTACAATGGTAAGAGACAACTTAGGCAAAGAGGGGGCCAAATATTTCCCGTTTGTACTATGTCTCTTTATTTTTATTGTATTATTGAATATTTTTGGGTTATTCCCTTATATTTTTACACCAACAGTACACATAATAGTAACTTTTGGCCTATCATTATCAATACTAATAGGAGTTACAATAATTGGATTATTTAAATTTAGAGCAAACTTTATGAGTTTATTTGTGCCAGGTGGTGCGNCATTAGTTTTAGCTCCCTTTTTAGTGTTAATTGAGACAATTAGCTATATATCTCGAGCCATTTCATTAGGAGTTCGACTAGCAGCAAATCTATCAGCAGGACACCTTTTATTTGCAATATTATCTGGTTTTACTTTTGATATGTTAACTAATGGGCTTGCTCTTTTAAGTGTATTCCCTATGCTGATAATGATATTTATTACACTTTTAGAGATGGCTGTGGCTGTAATACAGGCCTATGTGTTTTGTTTGTTAACGACAATTTATTTAGGGGATACAGTAGCATTACATTAATTTATTACACACCATATAGGCGACGGATTAAATCGGCGCCCCAAACACCCATAGCTCAGTTGGTAGAGCATTTACCTTCTAAGTAAATGGTTGTGGGTTCAAATCCTACTGGGTGTTATAATAAAAGGAATCGACTAAAGTTTTATTTCCCTGGTTAAGTGAGTTCAAATCTCACAGTCGATAAATGTCACATCAATATCATCCTTATCACTTAGTAGATCCAAGTCCATGACCTTATATAGGTGGTTGTGGTGCTTTATTTACTACTATTGGGGCTGTAATGTATTTTCATTATAATCAAGCTTGAGTAGCACTTCTAGGGTTGACTACACTAGGATTCACAATGATCGTATGATGACGAGATGTTATTAGAGAGTCTACTTTTCAAGGGCACCACACACTAATAGTAAAACAAGGATTAAAGTATGGAATGATCTTATTCATAGTCTCAGAAGTTTGTTTTTTCTTTTCGTTTTTTTGAGCCTTCTTTCATAGTAGCTTAGCACCCGCTATAGAAATAGGAGCAGTTTGACCACCTAAGGGAATTGACGTGTTGAACCCATTTTCTGTACCCCTATTAAACACAGCTGTTTTATTAAGTTCAGGGGCGACTGTAACTTGAGCTCACCATGGTATTATTAGTGGTAAAAGAAAAGAAGCAATAATAGGGTTAACATTAACTGTATTATTAGGTATAATATTTACAAGTTTACAAGCAATGGAGTATTATGAAGCTCCTTTCGCTATATCAGACTCAGTATATGGTTCAACTTTTTTCGTAGCCACAGGCTTTCATGGTCTCCATGTAATAATCGGAACAACATTTTTAATGGTATGTTTAATAAGATTAATAGCATACCAACTAACCCGACACCATCACTTTGGATTTGAGGCCTCAGCCTGATATTGACATTTTGTGGATGTAGTTTGATTGTTTCTTTATGTTTGCATATATTGATGGGGGAGTTAATTAAAGGTGCCCCCATCAATGGACGACCACTAACCCTCGTTAATAAGGTAGAAATAATTATTTAAAGTGTATATGAGCGTTAAACTAATAATTAGTCAAGCTAATATGTATTTAAATGATAGAGAGATAAAAAATAAAGCACAGGCAGCTTAATTGGTTGAGCGTAACACTGAAAATGTTTAGATTGTTGGTTCGAGTCCAATCCTGGGCAATAGTGTATTTAAGATTTTATGGTAACGGGGGTTTATTGTATTGGTTCAATTCCAATATTACCAAAAGGCTTTGATTTTGGGCCAGATAGAAGGCGAGCGGCACTTATAATACATGCTAGTCGAGTGGTTAAGACCCACGGCGTACAGGTGAGTAATGTTCTGGAACCAACCAATTGAACCTGTTGAACAGGATAAAAATTAATTGTCAATTGATGGGCCAGAATCGTATTAGGTAGAAGGCGGGACAAAAGCCAGCCTTGCCGAAGATGCGTAGCTGAAAGGCCACACTCCCACTGAAACAAGGGGGAGACTCAAAAAGAGGCAGCAGTAGAGAATATTGTGCAATATACGAAAGTATGACACAGAGATGTCGCATATATAGACCGTCAAATATACGTGCCAGCAGACGCGGTTATACGTAAGGTCTAAGTCTTTATCGGGAAACAGGCGTAAAGGGTGTGTAGGCGCTAATTGAGTTAATTCAGGTAAATAGAACTTTTATGTAGCGGTAGAATGCTTTTATATAAAATGGAATACCAGAGGCGAAGGCGATTTACTGAAAAAACTAACGCTGAAACACGAAAGTGTAGGGAGCAAACAGGATTAGATACCCTGGTAGTCTACACTGTAAACTATGAGTGTGAGATGTAGTTTATGTCACAGAAAACTCGAGACCACTCCGCCTGAAGAGTACGATCGCAAGATTAAAATTCAAAAAATTTGGCGGTTCACTATTCCAATTAGAGGAGCGTGTAGTTTAATTCGACATTACGCGAGTAACCTTACCAAAACTTGCATAATTAAAATTACGGACTAACTAGTCCGGTGTCTAAATGACTATTATTTACAGGTATTGCATGGCCGTCGTCAGTTCGTGTTGTGAAATCAATAGAACGAACGCAACCCTTATTAGTTATTGCAGACCTCGCGTGAATTATTTTACGAGGGCTGGGCAATCTAAAATGAGGTCGACGTCAGGTCCTTATGATCCTAATGTTTTGGGCTACATATGCGCTACACTGTTATATACAAAGGAAGAACAACAAAGAAGCCCTAAAGTATAAGCACGGAAGTAGGTCTGAAATGGCCCTCTGAAGTTGGATTTAATAGTAATCGGAAAGTAGAGCGTTCCGGTGAATATGGCTCTAGTGTTCGTACAAATCGCCCGTCACCTCATCCCAGTTGGATGCTCCCAAAGTGTTAAAAGGGCCTCTAAATCTAGGGCATAAACTACAATGTTTAGGTCAATATTATTTATAGATACCTGCTTAACATCACGGAAATTCGATGAGGATGAGTAAGTCGTAACATAGCTGCGGTACTGGAAAGTGTTGCAGGATTCATGCCTTTATAGCTCAATTGGTAGAGCATTTACCTTGTAAGTAAAATCGTGTGGGTTCAATTCCTACTAAAGGCTAGAAAAATTATGATCGAGTTAACTAAAATAATATTCATCCAACAAAAAATGCTTGTTTATCATGACTGAATTATCAGCAAAATTTATTGGGGCAGGAGCTGCGACTGTAGGTGCTGCAGGAAGTGGGGCCGGAATTGGAACAGTTTTTGGAAGTCTAGTTATCGGTTACGCCCGAAATCCATCTTTAAAACAACAATTATTCACATATGCTATCTTAGGGTTCGCTCTTTCAGAAGCAATGGGATTATTTTGTTTAATGATGGCGTTCTTAATCTTATTTGGATTATAACTTCTAGGTAATAAAGGATGCTTAATATCTTTTGTAATTTAGGAGCTCAATGAGCCTCCTAGTAAGATGAGATGGCTGAGTCAGGTAAAGCGACAGTTTGCTAAACTGTAACCATCTTATTGGTTCATGGGTTCGAATCCCATTCTCGTCGCTTACACCAGGGAATAGATTAATTGGTGGATTATCTGCTTTGGGAGTAGAAGGTTATGGGTTCAAGTCCCATTTCCCTGAATTTTAATATTTTATTAAGTAGGATGCATTTTAAGCTATGAGAGATAAAAAGATGTTAGGATTAATATATACATTGCTCTTGATCGGGGCGTTACACGTGATGTTTATACCAAGAGAAAATAGTATTAAATTAAAGCTTACAGCTTTACAGTGAACTTTAGCCACATTAACCGCCACAATAATATTATGAATCTCATTTGACGGCGAGGGCCAATTTCAAGCAACTCAAATAATAGAATGGATAAGCAGCACAACTGATCTATGATCTAGCGGAATGGTTGTCTTTGCAGTTGATGGTATATCCATATTTTTTATAATTTTAACAGCATTATTAATTCCAATATGTATATTAATCAGCTGAAATTCTATAAAATTCCTTCTTAAAGAGTTTCTATTATGTTTAATATTTTTAGAAATATTATTAATGGGTGTTTTTACTGCATTAGATTTATTATTATTTTATATATTATTTGAGGGCATACTAATACCAATGTTTTTAATCATAGGTATATGGGGGGCAAGAGAAGAAAAAGTCCTAGCCTCATATTATTTCTTCTTTTATACTTTAATCGGTTCTGTGTTTATGTTATTAGGGATATTTGTGTTATATAGTAATACAGGGACTACAGATTATCAGACATTGTGTGGACTTCGGCTTGATAGTGAAATCCAAAAATGGGTGTTTATGGGCTTTTTTGTAAGTTTAGCTATTAAAATACCTAAAATCCCATTTCATATTTGACTACCTCAAGCTCATGTTGAAGCCCCATGTGCTGGCTCAGTAATGTTAGCTGGAGTTTTATTAAAAATAGGGGGATATGGTTTTATAAGATTTTCTTGACCAATATTACCTGAGGCTTCAGAATACTTTGCCCCTTTAATATTAACATTAAGCTTACTTGCTGTGATTTATGGTAGTTTAACAACCTGCAGACAAGTAGACTTTAAAAGGCTAATTGCTTATTCCTCAGTTGCCCATATGGGTTTAGTAACTTTGGGAATATTTACACACACAATTCAAGGGCTAGTTGCAGCAATTTTTTTAATGTTAGCCCACGGTCTTGTAAGTTCTTCATTATTTATAATTGTAACTCTTTTATATGAACGGCATCATACTCGTCTTATTAAATACTATCGTGGTATGACAATTACAATGCCAATTTTTGCCACAATAATGTTGTTAATGACTTTAGCTAATATAGCAGTGCCTTTAAGTTGTAACTTTGTGGGAGAGTTTTTATCGTTATTAGCCGCATTTGAGTATAGTATTATAGTTGGTGTATTAGCCTCTCTAGGCATGGTTTTAGGAGCAGCATATTCTCTTTATTTATATAATAGGGTGTGTTTTGGTAATTCATCTAACTACATCATCTTTTCTAGGGATGTAAATAGACGAGAATTTTATGTTCTATTGCCGTTAATAGGGTTAACAATTTTAATGGGGATATACCCTTCTGCCATAATAGACACAGTAAAAGGTACTATTATATTCCAAGAAAGCCACACATGATAGGAGTGTGGTAGACCGGTGGAAGTAGCTTAGTCGGTAAAGCGTGGGTTTGTGGAACCTAAGACCGAGAGTTCAAATCTCTTCTTTCACCCGCTCCCATCGTCTAGTGGTTAGGACATTTGGTTTTCAACTAAAAAGCAGGGGTTCAAATCTCCTTGGGAGCACAGTGGAAGGGTTATTTTATATATTCGCATTAGGTGTTATAATATCTGGGATAATGGTGATCTCAGCACTTAATCCAATACACTCAGTGTTTTGATTAATAGTAGTATTTTTGGGCGCTTCAGCCCTCTTTATTTTATTAGGTATCGACTTTATAGCATTAATCTTTTTAATAGTTTATGTGGGGGCAATCGCGATATTATTCTTGTTTGTAATTATGATGCTTAATCTTACCGACCTTGAGGGGGGTGGGGATATGTCAAATTATATTCCAATTGGTTCTGTAATAGGAGTTCTTTTATTATTTGAAGTTTTAATTATGGGAAGAGAAGCCACTGCATATAGTTACCGAGACATAGACCACGAATGCTTAAGGGGAGGAGTTGACGCATGAGATGCCTCTATAGAAATAATAAAATCCTCAAATATAGAAGTCTTAGGGCGAATTTTATACACAGATTATTATTATTTATTTATCATAGCAAGCTTTATATTATTAGTAGCAATGATAGGAGCTATAGTTTTAACTCATGAGTTAGGAACGGAGTTAAAAAGACAAGATCTTTTCACACAAACAAGTCGATCATTATGGCAATAATCGCACTAAACGCTATAGTGGTTTATAGCCACAATACCCCCTCAAGCCCCTCTGATTAAGAAAACCAAATGAGCGCGGAATTTTATGGTATTTTCATAGCGTTGTGCCTTAGCATAGTCATATCTGTTGCTATCTCCGGCGCCTCTTATATTTTAGGAGTTAAACAACCGGATATTGAAAAAGTATCTGTTTATGAATGCGGCTTTGACCCATTCGAATCATCTCGAATCCCATTTTCTGTAAGATTTTTTTNAATTGGTATTTTATTTTTAATTTTTGACCTCGAAATATCATTCCTTTTCCCCTGAAGTGTTGTTTATAACCAAATCTCTTTATTTGGTTATTGAACTATGATAATATTTTTATTCATATTAACTTTAGGCCTAATATACGAGTGGATGAAGGGTGGGCTAGAATGAGAATAACCACTGAGGGTCTAATTAGCGGGCCCGCTAATAGTGTTCGTAGTTTAAAGGTAAAATTACTGTCTTCGGAACAGAGGATAGGGGTTCGATTCCCTTCGGACATTAGAAGGTAGGTTATTAATCATACCTCGAAAAAACTAAATGTATTATGAATATTTTACAGTAGGGACCATATTATTTATCTTAGGGGTTCTAGGTATAGTACTTAATAGAAGTAACCTTATAATCATGTTGATGTCCATAGAGTTGATGCTATTGGCAATTTCTTTTTTATTTTTAATCAATTCGGTGGTAATTGATAATTTAATAGGACAAGTTTTTACTATAATTATTTTAACTGTCGCTGCAGCGGAAACGTCTATAGGCCTGGCCATACTAGTAGCCTACTACAGGATTAGGGGCACAATTGCTGTAAAATCTCTAAATTTACTTAGAGGCTAATTATTAGTATGGCTCTTGCTTGGGGTGCTAGCTCAATGGTGAAGAGTGTCGGTTTTGCACATCGAAGGTTACAGGTTCAAGTCCTGTGCACTCCAAGGTGTAATAGTTTAGTGGGTAAAACAATAGCCTCATATGCTATATTCAGAGGTTCAACTCCTCTTTACACCTGTCATTAAATTTTATAGATTAGTGGGGCCCAATACCTTTATATTGGCACCTATAAATAACACTAGTGGGCTATCACCCCACCAGTAGTTCGCTGGAATAACAGCTTATTTTCCAGGTATCCCACTAGTGGAGTAATTATTAAAAAGTAGGCAAAATATATTATTGAAGTTATTTGTCCTATTAAAACATACGGGTCTTCAACAGGTTCACCACCTATTCAAGTTAGCACTAAAAAGTTAGCTACAAAGATTCAAAAGAATATTTTACCAAATGGTCTAAAAGTTAATCCTCTAAGAAGGCTTTTATGTAGTACGGGTAAAAGGAAAAGAATTAAAATACTTGCGAACAAGGCTAATACACCACCCAGTTTATTAGGTATAGAACGTAATATTGCATAGGCAAATAAAAAATACCATTCTGGTCGTATGTGGACAGGGGTTACTAAAGGATTGGCTTGTTTAAAGTTTTCTGCGTCTCCCAATAAATTTGGTGCGAAGAATACAAGAACTGTTAACAATATGGCCATTAATACTCAACCATATAAATCTTTAAAAGTATAATAAGGGTGAAAAGGTATTACATCGATATCACCCCTTACCCCTATTGGGTTATTAGAACCCTCTTCGTGTAAAAGAAATACATGTATTAAGGCTAATGCTGCTAATATAAAAGGTAATAAATAATGAAGGCTGTAAAATCGGTTTAATGTAGCATTAGATACACTATAACCCCCTCAAACTCATTCAACTATATCATTCCCTACATATGGGATAGCCGATAAGAAATTGGTTATTACTGTAGCAGCTCAAAAAGACATTTGGCCCCAAGGCAGCACATAACCAATAAAGGCTGTGGCCATCATTAATAAAAATATTACTATTCCGACATTTCACACCATTTCTCTGCTATAACTTCCGTAGTATAATCCTCTCCCTATGTGCATATACGCGCATAAGAAGAATATAGAGGCTCCGTTAGCGTGTATAGCTTTTAATACAAACCCATAATTTACATCTCGCATAATGTGTGCAACTGAGGCAAAAGCTAGATCTGTGTCAGGGCAATAATGCATTGCTAAAAATATTCCTGTTACTATTTGTATAATCAAGCAAATACCTAACGTTGATCCAAAATTTCACAAATAACTTATATTTGAGGGCGAAGGTACATCTATAAATGTTTCATTAACTATGGATAGGACAGGATTCTCTTTTCTGAAAGCCCTTGTCATTCGGGGTTGGCAGGACTTGAACCTGCATTAACTGGGCCTAAACCAGCCGTGTTCACCGTTTACACCACACTCCCTTATGGGGTAGAGTACAACTGTACCCCTTTTAGCTAAACATAATGTATGCCCATTGTTGTGATGCGAAGCCACCTACTCCGCTTCCTGATATAAATAAGGTCGTAAACACTAACATAATTAAGGCATAATTAAAGACCAGACCAGATTGAAGATTACTAATTTTTTGGCTAACTCCTATAATTAATTTAGATATTCCTCTAGGCCCAATTATTTCAAGTAAGCCTCTATCTATAATACGATAAGAAATTAAATGCCCAAACTTTCATGCTTTCGCAACCAAGAAATGATTAATTATATAATTAAATTGTCAGGCCGAATTCAAAAAAGTGTATATTGCAGGGCTAAACAAGTTCACCACCGTTTGTGGTTTTATTTTAGGAAGGAATACTTTGAAGCCGCTTAATGTGTTATAGCTTAAAAAGGCTAAAGTAGCTCCTAATAAACTTAAAACAACAGGAATAAGTTTAATTGAACTTGGTATTATAGGAGGTAAAACTGTTCCTACCACAACCTCTCTAGCTATATACCCTACAAAAATGCTTCCTAAAGCTAATAATAATAGGGGAAGCGTTATATTTCAAGAAGATTCATGAACAGTCATTAAAACTTCTTTTTTAGAATTAGTATTAGAAATAAAAGTTAAATATATTAACCTTATTGAATAAAATGCAGTTAATAGAGCTGAAAAAGCCCCCAATCAGTAAGCAAAAGCTAGATAATATTTGTCATAAACCAGCTCTAAAATCAAGTCTTTAGAGTAAAATCCTGTTAAATACGGAAATCCCATTAAGGAGAGAGACCCTATAAGTATCATCACATAAGTAAAGGGGATAGATCTAATTAGTCCGCCCATTTTTCTCATGTCTTGTTCATCCGCTAATGCATGAATTACAGAGCCCGCGCTTAAGAATAATAGAGCCTTAAAAAAAGCATGGTTCATTAAATGGAATAAACTAGTTGAATAATTAGATACCCCACAAATCATTACCATGTACCCTAACTGACTACATGTAGAATAAGCAATAACTTTCTTTAGGTCATTTTGTACTAACCCAACCGTGGCAGCAAAAAANGCTGTTAAGGCTCCTACAACCGTTGTAACAGTTAACGCTAAAGGAGAGCCTTCAAAAAGAGGCCCAGACCGTATTATTAGAAAAACCCCGGCTGTAACCATTGTGGCAGCATGAATTAATGCCGATACAGGCGTTGGACCTTCCATAGCATCTGGAAGTCAAGTATGTAGACCTAGTTGAGCGGATTTACCTACTGCTCCAATAAGTAATAATATACATATTAAAGCTATGCTATTAGGTCGAGATACTTCGTTCACCGCACTAAATACTGTTGAAAATTCTAAGCTTCCGAATTCTTTAAATATAGCAAACATACCTAAAACTAATCCAATATCTCCGACTCTGTTTACCAACATGGCTTTTATAGCTGCTTTATTAGCTTGGATTCTTGTGAGTCAAAAATTTATTAATAAATAAGAACATAAACCAACACCTTCTCAACCTATAAATAATTGAACATAATTATCACTTGTTACTAAAACAATCATAAAAAAAGTAAATAAGGATAAATATGACATAAATCTGGGTATATGTGGATCTCCTGACATGTAGCCTGTTGAATAAATATGAACTAAGGCTGAAACACTGGTAATAACAACCAGCATAATCCCTGTTAGGGCATCAAATTGTAAACCAAAATTAGTAGTTAATAACTCTGAATCAAATCATCTTCATAATTTTATATATGTGGAAGAAGTGTTAATATTTGTTTCATAAAATATTAACATTGACAGCACTCAAGATATCACTATACTACTTGAAGTAAAAACCCCTGCCCCTCTTTCACCAATTTTTCTTCCGAATAAACCAGATATTGCAGAACTTAATAATGGTATAAATAATACTAATAGATACATCTCTTTTTCTCTCACCAAAGAGTTTATTAACACAAGGGCGTGTTGTTGCCCGCCACTGCGGACGGGTTAATATTTTATAACAACACCATCCTTGCAAGATTATTAATATAGCCCCATCGTAGCATCATGTGCTATCTGTAATAACAGGTTTGGAGATATCATTATGAATAGTATTATATATAATGAGAGTCCGATTAATATTGATCTTCTAAATTCTCCTCTTTTATCTCCTATAAGTACATCTTTTCAAATTAAAAGAGAAGATTCTGCTTGAAAGTAAATTATTTTTACTATCCTTACATAATATACCCCCGCTATAACGGAGCTAAGCACGGCTACGATTGAAGTTAAATAATATTGAGAGGATATTCCACATAATAACACTAACCACTTACTAAAAAACCCAGCTAAAGGTGGGATTCCGGCTATGGACAGAAAAGTAAGGGCCAGGGTTACTGCCATAATAGGATGTCTCCTAGAAAGGCCGCTAAACTCCACTATCAAGTTTTTAGATAGTCCTAATGTCAGTATTATTGAAAAACTACATATAGACATTATAACATATATAATCATATATATTAAGCTTGCTTGAATACTTTCAAATGAACCAATTGATACTCCAAAAAGAACAAACCCTATGTGGCCAATACCACTATATGCTATTAATCGTTTAATTTTAGTTTGATTTAAGGCCCCTATAGCTCCATATATCATAGATAGTATTGCACTCGCCAATAATACATTAACTACCGGTCCTATTTGAACTAAAATAGCAAACACACTAACTTTTGGGACTATAGCCAAAAGTGCGGTAGTTGTTGTTGGTGCTCCCTCATATACATCGGGGGCTCACATATGGAATGGCGCAGCAGATAGTTTAAATAATAACGAAATTGTTATAAGAATTTTCCCTACTTCACCATTTGATGTGAGAGCACATATTTGTCCACCAGCATGTACGCTTGTTTCACCGGTCAAACCATAAAGTAAAGCACATCCAAATAAGAATAGGCCGGATGATAACGCCCCCAAGACAAAATACTTAAGCCCGGCTTCAGCGCCGTATGCACTATCTCTTTTTAATGCGGTTAAAACAAATAAAGATAAAGTTTGTAATTCAATGGCCAAATAAACAGAAAGTCAATTAATTGATGAAACTAAAAGCACAGACCCCAATGTTACAATCAAAATTAAAACGGGGGAATCAAATGATGCTTGTCCTGAAATTTTGGTGTCTTTCAACATTAATAATATGGAGATAGACCCCACTATAATAATTAACTTTGTAATAGATATTCAACTATTAATTGTCAAAAGCCCATTTGTTAGATCAAGCGTCTTATCTTCTCAAAATAAAAACTGTTCGTTGGGGAGGGCTATTAATCCTGTAATCAACAAAACTATTATTGCTGTTTTTAATGTTGGCTGATAAACCCCATAGATAACCAGGACCAACACTGCTAGACTTAGAAATAATTCCGGATAAAAAGCTTCATACATTTCTTTATTGTCTTTAAGCCCAACACCCCTAGAATTGCTCCAGGGGGTTAAAGCAGAGGTAGGAATCGAACCCACATTCCTAGATCATGAGTCTAGTGACCAACCATTAGTCTACTCTACATAAACAATCGAATTACTTGTTACACACAGTGGGAATTGAACCCACAACCGCTGATTGGAAGTCAACCATTTTACCATTAAACTATGCGTGCTAGTTTAAAAAATTATTTACTTAAGCCTTGTAATCGCCACTAATGGGACTTGAACCCATATTGCATCAGATTTTAAGTCTGACGTGTCTACCTATTCCACCATAGTGGCCAACTAAGTATAATTATTTAGTGAGAGAGAGATTCGAACTCTCGACCGTTTTCACGGACTCCGTTTACAGCGGAGCGCATTAACCTCTCTGCCATCTCACTTACTAGCAAGATTGGATTTGAACCAATTACCTCTCCATTATCAATGGAATGCTCAACCAATTAAGCTGCTTGCTATAGGGGTTAGATGATAACTAGACTGAGTTGGACTCGAACCAACTTTCCTATTGTTATGAGCAACATGCTTTACCAAATAAGCTACCAGCCTCATTTTTTTCATTCAGGAGATACTGGAATCGAACCAATGCTAATAACTTTGAAGGCTACTGGCCTACCATTAACCGAATCTCCTTAAATATTACTCTACAAATCAGAGTCGAACTGATATTCTTTTGGTTAACAGCCAAAAGCTTTACCATTAAGCTATTGTAGAGGACAGTAGGAGTGTGGGAATCGAACCCACATTGTCGGGTCCAAGGCCCAATGCTTTACCATTAAGCTAACTCCCAATTTTATTTAGTAGTAGAATTTTAGCTATGTTCAGAAATATAGTGCTTGTCCCTTTTATTATACTGATCTCTTAATAAAAATAAAAACAGTCAAAATTCAAAAAAACAATAAATGGGTACAGCGATTAAACATTGAATGATTACATCCGATGGGGATAAAATGGCCCCTATCATCAGGCTTGCTATAATTATTATAGGTCTTCCTCATCAACATTTAATTATAAAACGTGAAGGCATAAAAGAAGGGGCAAACCATAATAAAGTTATTATAACCCCCGTACATGCGATTAAGCCGGTTAATTTTATCAAGTAACTAGATAGTTCACTCGCTTTAATATTAACTTCTATAGGGGGATAAGTAGAAGAGAACCCTCCTACAAATTTTAATATTACCGGGTTAATTCAACTATACCCAATGTAAATAGTTAACAAATAAATTATAATACACAATAAAAAGGATTTTAATAATCTTCTATATTCATAGTAATGATAACCAGGAGCTATAAACAAAATTAATTGAAAAATTATTATAGGTATCATTGCAAAAAAAGCAAGACCACAAGAAATTAATAAATAAGAAAATAATCCCTCATAAACATTGGTCAAAATTAACTTTAACTGAACTATACTATTAATTTCAAATTCTTGTATATCAATAGAATTTAAATAAAAGACTAAAAATATTATCTCTTCGCAATAATTATAACTTACAACTATAGTTATTACAAAACCTAAAATGAAATAAATCCCTCTTAACTTTAGTTCACTTAAATGTCTAGTCAAATTATCTTTAAACTTGCCGCCCGCGGCAAGCGGACGGGTGCTAAAAATTTAGTATGCCGGGCATTAGTAATCTTAAGCGGACTACATTGCTGTAGTTCACACACAGATCCTATTAACGTCCTTATCTTGAACGGCCCTGAGTCGTTAAACGACGGAAACAAAAAATTATATTAGTCTTCTCGCTTTAGATGCATTCAGCGATTATACTTTTCGTCGTAGCTACCCAACATGTAATTACAATTGGTACACCAGTGGACGATTATCCTTCGGTCCTTTCGTACTAGAAGATAATATATATAATGTTTCCTTTACAAATTGTAGATAGAAACCGTGCTATCTCACGATGCACTGAACTCAAATCATGTACGGTTTTAATGGACGAACAGTCCAACCCTTGGAAGCGGCTACACCTCCAGGATACCGCAATTCAACATCGAGGTCGCAAACATCGTCGTCGATATGAACTCTTGAACGATATTACGCTGTTATCCCCATGGTAACTTTTATCCGTTGATCGTTAACTATTTCACTCTATATTAACGGGTCATTATAACCGCCCATATAGGCCCTGCTCAGATTGTCATCTTTACAGTCAGGCTTTATGCTATTATATCTTTACCCTGTGTACGCCTTCGTTACTTTTTAGAAGGCGGTCGCCCCAACCAAACTGTCTGACTTACACGTTTCGTCGGCCTTGCCGTCTAAGTCCCCCTCAAAATTAAAGAGTGGTTTTAGAGTGTTCTATACACTCCTCCCACCAATAATACAATTAATTTGATGTGAACAGTATAAGTTTCCAGTAAAGCTCAATGGGGTCTTCTCGTCTAACAATTTGTACGTAGCATCTTCACTACGAATTCAATTTCATTGGTTTTTATCTTGAGACAGTGGAGCACTCGTTACGCCATTCATACTTGCCAACAATTAATTGGCTATTGATTGCGCTACATTATCACGGTCAGTTTTACCGCGGCCATTTAATTGTCCTTACCCAAATAGCTTAATCACCACTTGGTTTCGGATACAATCATTGGGCAGGCCTCACCTCCAATACTACTATTTCTAATATTTGCTGGAAGCTGTGTTTTTGGTAAACAGTCGGCACTCCCTCTTTTCTGCGACCACCTAATCCACGATTGATTGCGGGGTTAGGTTGGCACCCCTTCTTGCGAACTTACGGGGTTATTTTGCCGAGTTCCTTAAGATAAATTTTACCATCACTTTACGCCCACTTGAGTCAGTTTATAGTACAGTCCTTATCCAATAATTATTTCTTGGCCCATTAGAGCGTATATTATTGGACGACCCATTAAGAATCTGCTTTGGCAGTGTCTCTTAGGGGCTGTCTAACCCAATTAGGATTATCCTTTAATTGGAACCCTTAGGCGGTGATCAGTGTTTCTCACACTGTTTTTTACTCATGTTCGCATTATCACTACTGATACACGCTTTTCGCTAGTTTCATACAGTACGTTCTGCTACCATATATATTATTCAGAGTTTCGGTTAAAACTTAAGCCACCTTAATTTTTGGAATCTATAAATTCATTGAGTGAACTGTTACGTAATCTTACAAAGATGGCTGGCTCCAAGCCTACTTCCTCATTGTCTTAATTGATAGATTTCCTTTGACACTTAGAGTTTTTTAGTGACCTTAACTTCTGATCTGGGCTGTTTCCCTCTCGACAATAGACCTGGTCGCCCATTGTCTGTCTACCATACTTAAATTCTTCCACATTCAGAGTTTAGTTGATGTGGCCGGCTTGGTGCCTCCAACATCATCTAGTGCTTTACAATGTAAGAATAATATATGATGCTCTACTTATATAGATTTCGCAGAAAACCAGCTATTTCCAAGTTCGATTAGCATTTCACTGCTAGTCACAGATCATCCGAGATTTTTGCTACAATCACCGGTTCGTTCCTCCACTAACTGTTAAATCAGCTTCAAACTGTCCATGACTAGATCACTTGGTTTCGGGTTCAATTTGACTGAAATATTTACGCTCTATTAAAACTCGCTTTCGCTACACCTTCGTTTATCAACTTAAGTTTGCCAAATCTTATTCTCGCGAACCCATTATACAAAAGGTACGTGTTTACACACTGCTTGTAAGTTAACGAATTTCAGGCTCTGTTTCACTTCATATCCATTTACCTCTAGGGGCCTTAAGATATTTACTCTCTTTCAACATTCCTTCACAGTACTTGTTCACTATCGGATTGTTCCAATATTTAGTCTTAGATGTGTGATTCACCTATCTTCAAATAGTTCTACTATAAAGACTTTAAGATAGATCTACGGGACTTGTACCCTCTTTGGTTTTTAATCCATCATAATCCGCTTTCGCTCGCCACTACTTACGGAATCTCGCTTGATTTCTTTTCCTCCCGGTACTAAGATGTTTCAGTTCCCAGGGTTACTTTTTATTGGTTTCCCATGTGGATATTCGACTTTCATAGTTTCTTATAGTCGACTTTTCGTTTTTTTTTACGTCCATTTGGAACAACCTAGTCATCCATTCGTTACTCGTTAATACTAACTTTTA